AACCAATTCTCGGTATAGCTTTTGCCATATTTTAGCATCTCATAAATATGAGTCCGAAATATATGGATATATCCATTTCATGTCAAAACAGATTTATTATTTTTACATTGAACCCTTTAATCGAGTCTGATTATCCTTGTCTTTGTTTATGTCTGGGGTTGGAGCAAATTACTATAATGCGCCCCCGCCTACGGATTAGTCGACACTTTTCACAAATTTTACGAACGGAAACTCTTATTTTCATATTTATCATTCCTTATCTTAATTCTGAATCTACTTCTTGGTAGAAAAAAAGTTTCGTGAAATTTTTCATCTTGAATCGTATTTAATAAAAACCACCTAATCTTTCGAATTCTTGTTTCGGAGTCGATAAATTATACGTCCTCTCGTTGAATCATAACGACTTACTTCAATTTTGACTTTATCGCCTGGCAATATCCGTATAAAACTACGTCGTATCTTTCCTGAAACATAACCTAGAATCAGATCTTCATTATCTAACCGAACCCGGAACATGCCGTTGGGAAGTGATTCAGTAATTAAACCTTCATGAATCCATTTTTGTTCTTTCATTCCAGGTAAAGCCCCCTTGAAGTATCAACTAAATGTACGAGAAACGATATTAGACAACTTCTTTTTTTACAAATAGAAAGAGAGTCGGATCCCATTTGGATATTAAAAGGATTACCATATAGAACACAACAACTCTCCGCCGATTCTTTCTAGTCGAGCTTCCCGGTCTGTCATTATACCTCGAGAAGTAGAAAGAATTACAATTCCCATCCCACCTAAAATTCTAGGAATTCGTTGAGAGTTAGAATATATTCGTAGACCAGGTCGACTGATCCGTTTTAAATTTAAAAAATTCCTACAGGGTCTTTTCCTATTCCTTCTATGTCGCAGGGTTAAAACCAAAAAAGATTTGTTTTTTTCTTGATGTTTTCTGACGTTTTCGATAAAACCCTCGCGGAAAAGTATTTTAACAATATTTTCAGTAATATTAGTAGATGCTATGCGAACAACTCGTTTTTTATCCATATCAGCATTTCGTATAGAGGTTATTATCTCAGCAATAGTGTCCCTACCCATGATGAACTAAAATTATTGGTGTCTCAAAATTGGATATAGTTAACATGTTTTTCTTTTTTTTTATTGGTTTATGAATATGAATTTGAAAGATATATACGTGAGACACAATCTAGGAATTAATCTAGTTCTTAATTTCTTTCTTTCTAAAGAATTTACGATCTCGTTTTATTTTATAATACCTCGGGAGCTAATGAAACTATTTTAGTAAAATTTAATTGTCTCAATTCCCGAGGGATTGCACCAAAGATTCGAGTTCCTTTTGGATTTCCTTCTTGATCAATCACAACTGCGGCATTGTCATCATATCGTATTATCATACCGCTGTCACGTTTAAGTTCTTTACAGGTGCGAACAATTACAGCTCTGACTACTTCTGATTTTTCTAGGGACATGTTTGGTAATGCTTCTTTGATCACAGCAACAATAACGTCACCAATATGAGCATATCGACGATTGCTAGCTCCTATGATTCGAATACACATCAATTCTCGAGCCCCGCTGTTATCCGCTACATTTAAATAAGTCTGAGGTTGAATCATATCAAATTTTTAGTCTATTCTTCCAATTCTAAAGGACGAAGAAAATAAAAGAAATATTGTTTGTCCAAAAAAAGAGACCTGTGTGGCCTTTTTTTATCCCTAAAGACTCATTTCTGTGGGTTCTATTTTTTTATCCCGAACTAATAAATTGAGTTCGTATAGGCATTTTCGATGCTGCTATTAAAATAGCCCTTTTAGCTATATTTTCGGTTACTCCACCCATTTCGTATAGTATTCGCCCCGATTTAACAACCGCTACCCAATATTCAGGGTATCCTTTCCCTGAACCCATACGTGTTTCAGCAGGTCTTATGGTAATTGGCTTGTCTGGAAATATACGCACCCATATCTTTCCCCCACGGCGTGCGTTTCGTGTCATTGCTCGTCGACCGGCTTCAATTTGTCTAGATGTGATCCAAGCGGGTTCAAGTGCCTGAAGAGCATATTTACCGAAACAAATACGATTACCTCGATAAGACATTCCCTTCATTCTTCCCCTATGTTGTTTACGGAATCTAGTTCTTTTGGGGTTATAGTTGATGGTTGTTTTGGAATTCCATCTCTACTACAGAACTGGACGTGAGAGTTTCTTCTCATTCAGCTCCTCGCAAATAAAAGGATTAAAAATCGAATTTCACTTAATTTGAATCTATATTAAATAGATATTCACATTTTTCTAAAAAATTTTATTTTATAAAAAAATTATTTTTTTATAACGTTTGAATAAATCTTTATTTTCTTTTGTCTTTTATCTGAGTTTACCAATTCAAAAAGAATTAAGTTTTCGCGGGCGAATATTTACTCTTGCAATCTCTATTTCCGCGCTAGGACTTGTTCATGACTTCTCAGAATAGATGAATAAATTTCCGGTT